GTCCTTGTAGCTTAATGTTAAAGCATAGCACTGAAGATGCTAAGATGGTTTCTCACTTCCCAAGGACATAAGACTTAGTCCTAACCTTACCGTTGATTGTTGCTAGACATATACATGCAAGTATCCGCGATCCAGTGTAAATGCCCTCCACCTACAACATCGAGGCAGAGGAGCGGGCATCAGGCACACCTACTAATGGTAGCCCAAAACGTCTTGCTTAGCCACACCCCCACGGGTACTCAGCAGTAATTAACATTAAGCAATAAGTGAAAACTTGACTTAGCCATAGCAAACCTAAGGGTTGGTAAATCTTGTGCCAGCCACCGCGGTCACACAAGAAACCCAAATCAACCGTAACACGGCGTAAAGAGTGGATCAATGTTATCCTTACAACTAAGATTAAAATGTAACTGAGCTGTCATAAGCCCAAGCTACACATAAAATCACTCTGAAAACAATCTTAGCAACCCCGACCAATAAGACCCACGAAAGCTAAGGCACAAACTGGGATTAGATACCCCACTATGCTTAGCCTTAAATCTAGGTACTTACTCTACCAAAGTATCCGCCTGAGAACTACGAGCACAAACGCTTGAAACTCTAAGGACTTGGCGGTACCCCAAACCCACCTAGAGGAGCCTGTTCTGTAATCGATAATCCACGATACACCCAACCGCTCCTTGCTAAAACAGCCTACATACCGCCGTCGTCAGCTTACCTTCATCTGAGAGTACAACAGTAAGCATAACAGCCTCAACCACGCTAACAAGACAGGTCAAGGTATAGCCCATGGAGCGGAAGAAATGGGCTACATTTTCTAAACTAGAAAACCACGAAAGGGGGTGTGAAATCACCCCTAGAAGGCGGATTTAGCAGTAAAGCGAGATAATAAAGCCCGCTTTAAACCGGCCCTGGGGTACGTACATACCGCCCGTCACCCTCTTCACAAGCTACTAGCTCTATAATTAATACAACACCAAGCTGAGGACGAGGTAAGTCGTAACAAGGTAAGTGTACCGGAAGGTGCACTTAGCACATCAAGACGTAGCTTTAATATAAAGTGTTCAGCTTACACCTGAAAGATGTCTGCCACCTACCAGGCCGTCTTGAGCCTAAATCTAGCCCAACCACACAAAGATAACCACTTAAAAATCCACTCAACCACTGAACTAAAACATTACCTAAGCCTTAGTATAGGTGATAGAAAAGGATCCCATTGGCGCCATAGAGGACAGTACCGCAAGGGAAAGATGAAATAACAATGAAAAACTAAAAGCAATAAATAGCAAAGATAAACCCTTGTACCTTTTGCATCATGATTTAGCAAGAACAACCAAGCAAAATGAACTTAAGCTTGCCCCCCCCGAAACCCAAGCGAGCTACTTGCAGGCAGCTATCCTGAGCGAATCCGTCTCTGTTGCAAAAGAGTGGAACGACCTGCCAGTAGAGGTGAAAAGCCAATCGAGCTGGGTGATAGCTGGTTGCCCGTGAAATGAATCTAAGTTCTACCTTGACTCTTCCCCATCCGTGAACAACTGATCACTAACCGTGTGAAAAACCAAGAGCAATTTAAAGGGGGTACAGCCCCTTTAAAAAAGAATACAACCTACCCTAGCGGATAACCCACACCCTCACCCCACACCTGTAGGCCTTAAAGCAGCCACCAACAAAGAGTGCGTCAAAGCTCACTTACCTAAAAATCCAAAAACACCATGACTCCCTTAACTCTAACGGGCTAATCTATGCCTATAGAAGAATTAATGCTAAAATAAGTAACTCGGAATCTCCTTCCTCTTCAGCGCAAACTTACATCCGCCAATTATTAACAGACAAACTAATATCACAAACCCAACAAGACTAAATATCACTACCACCTGTTACCCCAACACTGGAGCGCCCATCAAAGAAAGATTAAAGTCTGTAAAAGGAACTAGGCAAACTCAGGGCCCGACTGTTTACCAAAAACATAGCCTTCAGCCAACCAAGTATTGAAGGTGATGCCTGCCCAGTGACATATGTTCAGCGGCCGCGGTATCCTAACCGTGCGAAGGTAGCGCAATCAATTGTCCCATAAATCGAGACTTGTATGAACGGCTAAACGAGGTCCAAACTGTCTCTTACAGATAATCAGTGAAATTGGTCTTCCCGTGTAAAAGCAGGAATAAACACATAAGACGAGAAGACCCTGTGGAACTTTAAAATCAGCGACCACTCCACAAATAACTACAAACCTACCAGGTTCATTACCCCAATAAACGCTGGTCCGCATTTTTCGGTTGGGGCGACCTTGGAGAAAAACAAATCCTCCAAAAACAAGACCACACCTCTTAACAAAGAGTTACACCTCCATGTGCAAATAGTACCCAGACCCAATACAATTGATTAATGGACCAAGCTACCCCAGGGATAACAGCGCAATCCCCTTCAAGAGCCCATATCGACAAGGAGGTTTACGACCTCGATGTTGGATCAGGACATCCTAATGGTGCAGCCGCTATTAAGGGTTCGTTTGTTCAACGATTAACAGTCCTACGTGATCTGAGTTCAGACCGGAGTAATCCAGGTCGGTTTCTATCTATGTTGAACTTTCCCTAGTACGAAAGGACCGGGAAAGTAAGGCCAATGCTCCAAGCACGCCTTATCCCTCAAGTAATGAACCCAACTAAATTACCAAAGGACACCCACCTCTTCACCCCAGACAAAGGGTTAGCTAGCGTGGCAGAGTTTGGCAAATGCAAAAGGCTTAAGCCCTTTATCCAGAGGTTCAAGTCCTCTCCCTAGCTTTCAAACTCATGACCTGACTATCCACCGCAATTTACCTCACCATGTCCCTATCCTATGCCATTCCAATCTTACTTGCAGTGGCTTTTTTAACCCTAGTCGAACGAAAAGTACTAAGCTACATACAATCCCGAAAGGGCCCCAACATCGTAGGCCCTTTTGGCCTATTACAACCATTAGCAGATGGTGTAAAACTATTCATTAAAGAGCCCATTCGCCCCTCTACCTCCTCCCCCCTCCTCTTCATCCTCACTCCCATACTAGCCCTCCTACTAGCAATTTCAATCTGAACCCCCCTTCCTCTCCCCTTCCCCCTTGCAGACCTAAACTTAGGCCTTCTCTTTCTATTAGCCATATCCAGCTTAGCAGTATACTCTATCCTGTGATCCGGATGAGCTTCCAATTCAAAATATGCCTTAATCGGGGCACTACGGGCTGTAGCCCAAACTATTTCATACGAAGTAACACTAGCCATCATCCTCCTATCCGTAATTTTACTGAGCGGCAATTACACCCTAAACACCCTAGCCATCACCCAAGAACCACTATACCTCATTTTCTCCTCTTGACCCCTTGCAATAATGTGATATATCTCCACACTTGCAGAAACAAACCGTGCTCCATTCGACCTCACAGAAGGAGAATCCGAACTAGTATCTGGTTTTAACGTAGAGTATGCCGCAGGACCATTCGCCTTATTCTTCCTAGCCGAGTACGCTAACATCATACTAATAAATACATTAACCACCATCTTATTTCTAAACCCCAGCTCCCTTAACCCTTCTCCTGAACTATTCCCAATTACACTCGCCACAAAAGTACTACTCCTCTCCTCTGGCTTTCTATGAATCCGAGCTTCATACCCTCGATTCCGCTATGACCAACTAATACATTTACTATGAAAAAACTTCCTTCCACTAACACTAGCCCTCTGCCTCTGGCACACTAGCATACCAATCTGCTACGCAGGTATTCCCCCATCCCTAAGAATTAAGGAAATGTGCCTGAACAAAAGGATCACTATGATAAAGTGAACATAGAGGTATACCACTCCTCTCATTTCCTAACATATAAACATTAGAAAAGTAGGAATCGAACCTACACAAGAGAAATCAAAGCTCTCCATACTTCCTTTATATTATTTCCTAGTAGAGTAAGCTAAAAAAGCTATCGGGCCCATACCCCGAAAATGATGGTGCAACCCCTTCCCCTACTAATGAATCCTCACGCAAAACTATTATCATCAATAAGCCTTATTCTGGGTACCTCTATTACAATCTCAAGCAGCCACTGAATAATAGCCTGAACAGGATTAGAAATCAACACCCTCGCTATCATCCCACTTATCGCAAAATCTCACCACCCCCGAGCCGTTGAAGCAGCAATTAAATACTTTCTAGTACAGGCAACTGCTTCAGCACTAGTCCTATTCTCAAGCCTAATAAACGCGTGATTCACAGGACAATGAGACATTACCCAACTAAACCACCCAACACCTTGCCTACTATTAACAACTGCAATTGCCATAAAACTTGGATTAGTACCATTTCACTTTTGATTTCCAGAAGTACTTCAAGGCTCATCCTTAACCACAGCCCTACTACTATCCACAGTAATAAAACTCCCTCCAATCACTATTCTCTTCATAACATCCCACTCCTTAAACCCAACACTACTAACCACTATAGCTATTACCTCAACTGCTCTTGGTGGATGAATAGGACTTAACCAAACACAACTACGAAAAATTCTAGCCTTCTCGTCCATCTCTCATCTCGGATGAATAATTATCATCATAACCTATAACCCAAAACTTACACTACTAACCTTCTACCTATATACCCTAATCACCACTACCGTTTTCCTTGCTCTAAACAAAACTAAAACCCTAAAACTCCAAACAATAATAACCTCATGAACAAAAATCCCCATCCTAAACGCAACTCTAATACTAACCCTACTATCCCTAGCAGGTCTCCCACCTCTAACAGGCTTCCTACCAAAATGACTTATTATTCAAGAACTTACTAAACAAGAACTAACCCCAGCAGCTACAACCATCGCCCTACTCTCACTACTGAGCTTATTCTTCTATCTCCGCCTCACATACTACTCCACAATCACACTCCCACCCAACTCAACAAACCACATGAAACAATGGCATATTAACAAGCCCACAAACACCACACTCGCTATCCTAACTTCCCTATCAACCCTAATACTACCCCTATCCCCCATAATCCTGACCATTGTCTAGAAACTTAGGATAATCGCCTAAACCGAAGGCCTTCAAAGCCTTAAATAAGAGTTAAACCCTCTTAGTTTCTGCTAAGACCCGCAAGATACTAACCTGCATCTCCTGAATGCAACTCAGGTGCTTTAATTAAGCTAGGACCTTCCACACAAACCCTGGACAGGTGGGCTTCGATCCCACAAAACTCTAGTTAACAGCTAAATGCCCAAACCTAACAGGCTTCCGTCCAATAAGACCCCGGCACACTTTTAATATGCATCAATGAGCTTGCAACTCAACATGAACTTCACCACAGGGTCGGTAAGAAGAGGAATTAAACCTCTGTAAAAAGGACTACAGCCTAACGCTTACAACACTCAGCCATCTTACCTGTGACCTTCATTACCCGATGATTATTCTCAACCAACCATAAAGATATCGGCACCTTATACTTAATTTTCGGGGCGTGAGCTGGCATAATCGGAACCGCCCTAAGCCTACTCATTCGAGCTGAACTCGGACAACCAGGAACACTTCTAGGAGACGATCAGATTTACAATGTCATCGTCACCGCTCATGCTTTCGTAATAATCTTCTTCATAGTAATGCCAATTATAATTGGAGGATTCGGAAACTGACTAGTCCCCCTCATAATCGGCGCCCCAGACATAGCATTTCCACGCATAAACAACATAAGCTTCTGACTACTACCACCATCATTCATACTACTACTAGCCTCATCAACAGTCGAAGCAGGAGCAGGTACAGGCTGAACAGTATACCCACCCCTAGCTGGTAATCTAGCCCATGCCGGTGCGTCAGTAGACCTAGCTATCTTCTCCCTACACCTAGCAGGTGTATCCTCCATCCTAGGAGCAATCAATTTCATCACAACCGCCATCAACATAAAACCCCCAGCTTTATCACAATACCAAACCCCCTTATTTGTTTGATCCGTCCTAATCACCGCCGTCCTACTCCTACTCTCACTTCCAGTACTTGCCGCAGGTATTACAATACTACTTACAGACCGAAACTTAAACACTACATTCTTTGACCCTGCTGGAGGAGGGGACCCAATCCTCTACCAACACCTCTTCTGATTCTTTGGCCACCCAGAAGTCTACATCCTCATCCTCCCCGGATTCGGAATCATCTCCCACGTAGTAACCTACTATGCTGGCAAAAAAGAACCATTCGGCTACATAGGAATAGTATGAGCCATACTATCCATCGGATTCCTAGGCTTCATCGTATGAGCCCACCACATATTTACAGTCGGAATAGACGTGGATACTCGAGCATACTTCACATCTGCTACTATAATCATTGCAATTCCAACCGGCATTAAAGTCTTTAGCTGACTAGCCACACTGCACGGCGGAACTATCAAGTGAGATCCCCCAATACTATGAGCCCTAGGCTTCATTTTCCTATTTACCATTGGAGGGCTAACAGGAATCGTCTTAGCAAACTCCTCACTAGACATCGCCCTGCACGACACATACTATGTAGTAGCCCACTTCCACTACGTTCTATCAATAGGCGCAGTCTTTGCCATCTTAGCAGGATTCACCCACTGATTCCCACTATTTACAGGATATACACTACATCCTACATGAGCTAATGCCCACTTTGGAGTCATATTCACAGGCGTAAACTTAACCTTCTTCCCACAACACTTCCTAGGACTAGCCGGCATGCCACGACGATACTCCGACTATCCAGACGCCTACACCCTATGAAACACCATGTCCTCCATCGGTTCACTCATCTCAATAACAGCAGTAATCATACTAATATTCATAATCTGAGAAGCCTTTGCATCAAAACGAAAAGTCTTACAACCCGAACTAACTGCCACTAATGTTGAATGAATCCACGGTTGTCCTCCCCCATATCACACCTTCGAAGAACCAGCCTTCGTCCAAGTACAAGAAAGGAAGGAATCGAACCCTCATACGCTGGTTTCAAGCCAACCGCATCAAACCACTCATGCTTCTTTCTTATGGGGTGTTAGTAAAACCATTACATAGCCTTGTCAAGGCTAAATCATAGGTGAAAATCCCATACACCCCCATGGCCAATCACGCCCAATTCGGATTCCAAGACGCCTCCTCCCCTATTATAGAAGAACTCGTAGAATTCCACGACCACGCCCTAATAGTTGCACTAGCTATCTGTAGCCTCGTCTTATACCTTCTAGCTCTTATATTAATAGAAAAACTATCCTCAAACACCGTAGATGCCCAAGAAGTCGAACTAATTTGAACTATTCTTCCAGCCATCGTCCTTATCCTCCTTGCCCTCCCCTCCCTGCAAATCCTATATATAATAGACGATATTGATGAACCCGACTTAACACTGAAAGCAATCGGACACCAATGATACTGAACCTACGAGTACACAGACTTCAAAGACCTAACATTTGATTCCTATATAATTCCTACAACAGACCTACCACAAGGACACTTCCGACTACTCGAAGTTGACCATCGAGTCGTTATCCCCATAGAATCCCCCATCCGTATTATCATCACAGCCAGTGACGTCCTTCACTCATGAGCAGTTCCCACCCTAGGCGTAAAAACAGATGCAATCCCAGGTCGACTAAATCAAACCTCCTTTATCACAACACGGCCAGGTATCTTCTACGGTCAATGCTCAGAAATCTGTGGGGCCAACCACAGCTACATACCAATTGTAGTAGAATCTACCCCCCTTCCCCACTTTGAGAACTGATCATTACTTTTATCATCCTAATCATTAAGAAGCTATGCAACAGCACTAGCCTTTTAAGCTAGAGAAAGAGGACATACCACCCTCCTTAATGATATGCCTCAACTAAACCCAAACCCATGGTTCCTTATCATACTTGTATCATGAATAGTTTTTTCATTAATCGTACAACCCAAACTCCTTTCATTCACTACCACTAACCCCCCCTCCACTAAACTCAAAATAACAACTAAAACCGCCCCCTGAACTTGACCATGAACCTAAGCTTTTTCGATCAATTCACAAGCCCATGCCTATTAGGAATTCCACTAATCCTACTTGCAATACTATTCCCCACTCTACTACTTCCTACACCTGGCAACCGATGAGTCACCAACCGACTCTCTACCCTACAACTATGACTCCTTCACCTAATTACAAAACAACTAATAATACCTCTTAACAAAACAGGCCATAAATGAGCCTTAATCCTAACATCATTAATAATCTTACTCCTCATAATCAACCTCCTAGGCCTACTACCATACACCTTTACCCCAACCACCCAACTGTCAATAAACATAGCACTAGCCTTCCCACTTTGACTCGCCTCCCTACTTACAGGCTTACGAAACCAACCCTCAATATCTCTAGGACACTTACTCCCTGAAGGAACTCCCACACCACTAATCCCCGCCCTAATCATAATTGAAACAGCCAGCTTACTTATCCGCCCCCTAGCACTAGGCGTCCGCTTAACAGCAAACCTCACAGCAGGCCACCTACTCATCCAACTCATCTCTACAGCCACAACCGTCTTACTCCCAATAATACCCGCAGTATCCATCCTAACCACATTAATCTTACTTCTACTCACTATTCTAGAAGTAGCAGTGGCTATAATCCAAGCTTATGTCTTCGTCCTCCTACTAAGCTTATACTTACAAGAAAACATCTAATGGCCCACCAAGCACATTCCTACCACATAGTAGACCCAAGCCCATGACCCATCTTCGGGGCAGCCGCTGCCCTACTTACCACCTCTGGACTAGCTATATGATTCCATTATAACTCCTTCCAATTACTAACTCTAGGCCTACTCTCCATAGTGCTAGTAATACTACAATGATGACGAGACATCGTACGAGAAAGCACATTCCAAGGACACCACACACCCACAGTACAAAAAGGCTTACGATATGGAATAATCCTCTTCATTACATCCGAAGCATTCTTCTTCTTAGGTTTCTTCTGAGCATTCTTCCACTCCAGCCTAGTACCCACCCCAGAACTAGGTGGACAATGACCCCCAACAGGCATCAAACCTCTCAACCCACTAGAAGTCCCCCTACTAAACACAGCCATCCTACTAGCCTCAGGAGTCACCGTTACATGAGCACACCATAGCATCACAGAAAGCAATCGAAAACAAGCAATTCATGCACTAACCCTAACAATCCTACTTGGATTTTACTTTACAGCCCTCCAAGCAATAGAATACTATGAAGCACCCTTCTCAATCGCTGATGGAGTCTACGGCTCTACCTTCTTCGTCGCAACCGGATTCCATGGACTCCACGTAATCATCGGATCTTCCTTCCTGTCAGTATGTCTTCTCCGACTAACCAAATTCCACTTCACATCAAACCACCACTTTGGCTTCGAAGCAGCAGCCTGATATTGACACTTTGTAGACATCATCTGATTATTCCTCTACATAACAATCTACTGATGAGGATCCTGCTCTTCTAGTATACTAATTACAATTGACTTCCAATCTCTAAAATCTGGTAAAACCCCAGAGAAGAGCAATTAACATAATTACATTTATACTAACCCTATCCCTCGCACTATCCTCAATCCTAGTTATATTAAACTTCTGGCTAGCCCAAACCAACCCAGATTCTGAAAAACTATCCCCCTATGAGTGCGGCTTCGACCCACTTGGTTCCGCCCGACTCCCATTCTCCATCCGCTTCTTCCTCAGTAGCCATCCTATTCCTACTCTTCGACCTAGAAATCGCACTCCTCCTTCCTCTCCCTTGAGCCATCCAACTCCAATCTCCCACCACCACTTTAACCTGAGCTTCCACTATCATCCTCCTACTCACTTTAGGGCTCATCTACGAATGAATACAAGGAGGCCTAGAATGAGCAGAATAAACAGAAAGTTAGTCTAACCAAGACAGTTGATTTCGACTCAACAAACCATAGTTAAACCCTATGACTTTCTCCATGTCACTCTCACACTTAAGCTTTTACTCAGCTTTCGCTCTAAGTAGCCTAGGATTAGCATTCCACCGCACACACCTAATCTCAGCACTTCTATGTTTAGAAAGCATAATATTATCCATATATATTGCCTTATCAATCTGACCTATCGAAAACCAAGCAACATCCCCCACCCTAATACCTATACTTATACTTACATTTTCAGCTTGCGAAGCCGGCACAGGCCTAGCAATACTAGTAGCCTCCACCCGAACTCACGGTTCAGATCACCTACACAACCTAAACCTACTACAATGCTAAAAATCATCCTCCCAACAATTATACTCCTCCCCACAGCCCTCCTGTCCCCACAAAAATTCCTATGAACTAACACCTCTACCTATAGCCTACTAATCGCCTTCCTAAGCCTACAATGATCCCTCCCCACATACTATCCACTAAAAAACATAACCCAATGAACCGGTATCGACCAAATCTCATCCCCCCTACTAATCCTATCCTGCTGACTACTCCCCCTTATAATCCTAGCTAGCCAAAACCACCTCCAACACGAACCCCCAACACGAAAACGAGCCTTTATCACAACACTAATTACAATCCAACCCTTCATCCTCCTAGCATTCTCCACCACCGAACTAATACTATTTTATATCTCATTTGAAGCAACCCTTATCCCCACCCTCATCCTCATTACACGATGAGGAAACCAACCAGAACGCCTAAGCGCAGGCATCTACCTATTATTTTACACTCTCATGAGCTCACTTCCCCTACTAGTCACCATCCTATACCTACACTCCCAAATTGGAACCCTCAACCTAACAATACTAAAACTAACCCATCCAACACTTACATCATCCTGAACCCACCTCCTATCAGGCCTGGCCCTACTAATAGCATTCATAGTAAAAGCCCCCCTATATGGACTCCACCTATGATTACCCAAAGCCCATGTAGAAGCACCAATCGCAGGATCCATGCTACTTGCTGCTCTACTCTTAAAACTAGGTGGTTATGGCATCATACGAATCACCCTACTAACAGGCCCTATCTCAAACCACCTACACTATCCATTCCTTGCCCTAGCCTTATGAGGAGCACTAATAACAAGCTCAATCTGCCTACGCCAAACTGACCTTAAATCCCTCATCGCCTACTCCTCCGTAAGCCATATAGGCCTAGTCATTGCTGCAAGCATAATCCAAACCCACTGATCATTTTCAGGTGCAATAATCCTAATAATCTCCCACGGCCTAACTTCCTCAATACTATTCTGCCTTGCCAATACAAATTACGAACGCACACACAGCCGAATCTTACTGCTCACCCGAGGCCTACAACCCCTCCTACCACTTATAGCTACCTGATGGCTCCTAGCAAATCTCACAAACATAGCCCTACCCCCCACTACAAACCTAATAGCAGAATTAACCATCATAATCGCACTATTCAACTGATCTACCCCTACAATCCTCCTAACCGGAGCCACAACTTTCCTAACCGCCTCATACACATTATTCATACTACTAACAACCCAACGAGGAATCCTACCAAACCACATCACATCTATTCAAAACTCAAACACACGAGAACACCTCCTAATAACCCTCCACACCATCCCCATATTACTCCTAATTTTAAAACCAGAGACTATCTCCGGATTTCCCTTATGCAAGTATAGTTTCAACCCAAACATTAGACTGTGACTCTAAAAATAGAAGTTAAAACCTTCTTACCTGCCGAGGGGAGGGTTAACCAACAAGAACTGCTAACTCTTGTATCTGAGTTTAAAACCTCAGCCCCCTTACTTTTAAAGGATAACAGCAATCCACTGGTCTTAGGAACCACCCATCTTGGTGCAAATCCAAGTAAAAGTAATGGAAACAGCACTGCTACTCAGCACCTCTATATTATTAACACTAACAATTATCCTAACTCCAACACTAACCCCACTACTATCAAAAACCCTCCAAAGCTCCCCAACAACCATCATGCGTACTATCAAAACTGCCTTCCTAATTAGCCTAGTACCAATAACATCCTTCCTATACTCAGGTGCAGAAAGCATTACCTCTAACTGAGAATGAAAATTCATCACAAACTTTAAAATCCCCCTCAGCTTTAAAATCGACCAATACTCTATAGTATTTTTTCCAATTGCATTATTCGTAACATGATCCATCCTCCAATTTACAGCATGATACATAAACTCAGAACCATACCTCATGAAATTTTACTTCCACCTACTAGTATTCCTAACCGCCATACTCATCCTAACCGTCGCCAATAACATATTCTTACTCTTCATTGGCTGAGAAGGAGTAGGAATCATATCTTTCCTACTAATTGGCTGATGACAGGGCCGCGCAGACGCTAACACAGCCGCACTGCAAGCCGTACTTTACAATCGAATTGGAGACATCGGACTTATCCTAAGCATAGCTTGGATCGCCTCCACCACAAACACCTGAGAAATTCAACAAACCTTTACCAACACCCAAACCCCGACCCTCCCTCTCTTAGGCCTCATTATCGCTGCCACCGGAAAATCAGCCCAATTCGGACTACACCCATGACTACCAGCAGCCATAGAAGGTCCAACCCCAGTCTCAGCCCTACTTCACTCAAGCACAATAGTAGTTGCCGGAATCTTCCTACTCATCCGCACCCACCCCATAATCACTAACAACCAAACCGCCCTTACCCTATGCTTATGCCTAGGAGCTCTATCTACACTCTTCGCTGCCACATGCGCCCTCACACAAAATGATATCAAAAAGATTATTGCCTTCTCCACATCCAGCCAACTAGGCCTAATAATAGTTACCATTGGATTAAACCTACCACAATTAGCTTTCTTCCACATTTCAACACATGCTTTCTTCAAAGCTATACTATTCCTATGTTCAGGAACAATCATTCACAACCTAAATGGAGAACAAGATATTCGAAAAATAGGAGGCCTACAAAAAATACTCCCAACAACTACTTCCTGTCTAACCATCGGTAACCTAGCACTAATAGGAACCCCATTCCTAGCCGGGTTCTACTCAAAAGACCTCATTATCGAAAACCTAAACACTTCCTACTTAAACACTTGAGCACTCCTCCTAACACTCTTAGCCACATCATTTACCGCCACCTACACCCTACGAATAACCTTCCTAGTACAAACAGGATTCACCCGCATACCCACAACATCACCAATTAACGAAAACAATCCAACAGTAATCAACCCAATTACCCGCCTTGCCCTAGGTAGCATCATAGCCGGACTCCTCATCACATCATTCATCACCCCAACCAAAACCCCCCCAATAACCATACCCTTAACTACAAAAACTGCAGCCACCACCCTCACTATAATAGGCATTATCTTAGCTCTAGAACTCTCAAACATAACCCACACCCTAACCAAACCAAAACAAAACCCCCTATCAAACTTCTCAAACTCACTAGGATACTTCAATCCCCTAATACATCGACTTAACTCCATAAGCCTTTTAAACAACGGCCAAAAAATCGCCTCCCACCTAATCGACCTGTCCTGATACAAAAAAATAGGACCCGAAGGACTTGCCGACCTACAACTCATAGCAAGCAAAACCTCAACACCCCTACATACCGGACTAGTCAAAACCTACCTAGGATCCTTTGCTTTATCCATCCTAATCATCTTACTAATACACAGACCCAAAAAATAATGGCCCCAAACTTACGAAAATCCCACCCCCCACTAAAAATAATTAACAACTCTCTAATCGACTTACCCACTCCACCAAACATCTCTGCCTGATGAAACTTCGGATCACTTTTAGGTATCTGCCTAATAACACAAATCCTAACCGGACTACTACTAGCAACCCACTACACTGCAGACACAACTCTCGCCTTCTCATCCGTGGCCCATACATGCCGAAATGTCCAATATGGCTGACTAATTCGCAACCTACATGCAAACGGAGCTTCATTCTTCTTCATCCGCATTTACCTTCACATTGGCCGTGGATTTTACTACGGATCATACCTCTTCAAAGAAACCTGAAACACAGGAGTCCTTCTCCTACTCACCCTGATAGCAACAGCCTTCGTAGGATATGTCCTACCATGAGGACAAATATCATTCTGAGGAGCTACAGTCATCACCAATCTATTCTCAGCCATTCCCTACATCGGACAAACCCTAGTAGAATGAGCCTGAGGCGGATTCTCAGTAGACAACCCAACACTTACACGATTCTTCGCCCTACACTTTTTACTACCCTTTATCATCGCAGGCCTTACCATAGTACACCTTACCTTCTTACACGAATCTGGATCAAACAACCCCCTAGGCATTTCATCAAACTGTGACAAAATCCCATTCCACCCATACTTCTCCACCAAAGACATCCTTGGATTCACACTCATACTCATTCCACTTACAACCCTAGCCCTATTTTCCCCCAACCTACTAGGAGACCCAGAAAACTTTACCCCAGCAAATCCCTTAGTAACACCCCCTCACATCAAACCAGAATGATATTTCCTATTTGCCTACGCTATCCTACGATCCATCCCCAACAAACTGGGAGGAGTACTAGCTCTAGCTGCATCAGTACTAATCTTATTCTTAATTCCCTTCCTTCACAAGTCAAAACAACGCACCCTAGCCTTCCGCCCACTCTCACAACTCCTATTCTGAACTCTCGTCGCCAACCTCCTTGTCTTAACATGAGTAGGTAGCCAGCCCGTAGAACATCCCTTCATCATCATCGGACAGCTCGCCTCCATCACCTACTTCACAATCCTTCTAATCCTATTCCCCGCTACCGGGGCCCTAGAAAACAAAATACTAAACTACTAAAACACTCTAATAGTTTATTAAAAACATTGGCCTTGTAAGCCAAAGAATGAAGACTTACCCCCTTCTTAGAGTTTAACTATTTAATCAGAAAGAGAGAACTTAAATCTCTATCTCCAACTCCCAAAGCTGGTATTTTACATTAAACTACTCTCTGACCACCCTAGCCTAACCGCCCGAATAGCCCCACGAGACAACCCTCGCACCAACTCCAACACAACAAACAAAGTTAACAACAACCCCCAACCCCCCACTAAAAACATCCCCGCCCCATCCGAATAGAACATAGCTACACCACTAAAATCCAACCGAACCGAAAACATACCTCCAGCATCAACAGTCACCACATTAGACTTCCAACACCCAACAATACCTCCAATAACTGCTCCTATAATACACACCAAAACAAACCCAACTCCATACCCAATAACACGCCAATCTCCCCAAGCCTCAGGAAAGGGATCCGCTGCTAACGACACAGAATATACAAAAACCACTAACATTCCTCCCAAATACACTAAAAACAACACTAACGAAACAAAAGACGCTCCCAAGCTCAGCAACCACCCACACCCTATAACAGACGCTAAAACCAAACCAACAACTCCATAATAAGGCGAGGGATTTGAAGCAACTGCTAATCCCCCCAAAACAAAACATCCCCCTAAAAAAACTACAAAATAAGTCATAATAGTTCCTGCTCGGCTTCTCTCCAAGACCTGCGGCTTGAAAAGCCGCCGCTGATTTAACATTTCAACTACAGGAACTCTTAAAAACTATGTACGATTACCATCCCCTCTAATCCACTGGATACAGCACCCCCCCCTTCCCCTCCAAACATATATGTCTAGGTAAGTTCTATGTATAACCATGCATTAACTCTTATGTCTTGCTACATTACAGTCAATGTTTTGGTAACATGTTAAATGTATGTATTAGGTCTGTTTAAGTTTACTAATAAGGAATAGGTTTGATTTACATACTATCTTGTTTAAGTATAAGTTAGTGTACTGAATTAAGGATGATTTAACACTTGTTAATACTAAAACCATAACTTTTATGGATTGTACATGAATTATGGGGTCGGTGTATGACTATGTTTGGGTCAAGGTAAATGAATGGTGACAGGTCATAATAATCCAATAATCTTTTTAGAAGTACCGGTTTCTGAAGTGTTGGGTTATTTATTAATCGTTCTTCTCACGTGAAATCAGCAACCCGGTGTACGTAAGATTTTACGTTACTAGCTTCAGGACCATTCATTCCCCCTACACCCTAGCCCAACTTGCGCTTTTGCGCCTCTGGTTCCTCGGTCAAGGCCATAGCTCGGTTTATTTAGCACTTAGTTCTCTTCACAGAGTCATTTGGTTGATGCTTGTCTGCTTCTCACCCGTGATCGCGGCATCTGGATTGCCCGAAGTGCCTTTAGTAATTTTTTCTTTCTTCACTTCTTCACAGGTGGCCCTTCAGAGTGGACCGCGGTGCAGCCATCGAAGACGTGAGCATACAGACGCGTTGCGTCCTATTATTAGCTTTCAAGAATCACTGGATGAGACGGTTGAAGTATTTGTGGAATCATCTTTACCCTGTGCACTTTGTTTTCCATTCGGTTGTTGGTGTGACCACTAACCCTAAACATGGTGCTATTTGGTGAATGATTGCCGGACATAATTTTACTTAATTTTACCCATTTACACTTCCTCTAACTTTCCTACAAAAAATATTTAAACTTAGGTAAATTTCAACAAAAAAATTTAACACACTCAACAAAAATTTTTACAAACTTTATTCACTTGTATTACACTATCCTCTAACCACTAAAATCCCATTAAAAAATCAAACTCCAAGTAACCCAATTTTTTAACCCATATTTATTTGTATGCTTATATTTTTTTACCTTCCACACCACTGAAGTTACATTAAAAAATATATACCTTTTCACTGCTTATGCCATAACCTTTATCTTATATCCACAGAACATCCCTTCATCATCATCGGACAGCTCGCCTCCATCACCTACTCCACAATCCTTCTAACCCTATTCCCCGCTACCGGGGCCCTAGAAAACAAAATACTAAACTACTAAAACACTCTAATAGTTTATTAAAAACATTGGTCTTGTAAACCAAAGAATGAAGACTTACCCCCTTCTTAGAGTTTAACTATTTAATCAGAAAGAGAGAACTTAAATCCCTATCTCCAACTCCCAAAGCTGGTATTTTACATTAAACTACTCTCTGACCACCCTAGCCTAACCGCCCGAATAGCCCCACGAGACAACCCTCGCACCAACTCCAACACAACAAACAAAGTTAACAACAACCCCCAACCCCCCACTAAAAACATCCCCACCCCATCCGAATAGAACATAGCTACACCACTAAAATCCAACCGAACCGAAAACATACCTCCAGCATCAACAGTCACCACATTAGACTTCCAACACCCAACAATACCTCCAATAACTGCTCCTATAATACACACCAAAACAAACCCAACTCCATACCCAATAACACGCCAATCTCCCCAAGCCTCAGGAAAGGGATCCGCTGCTAACGACACAGAATATACAAAAACCACTAACATTCCTCCCAAATACACTAAAAACAACACTAACGAAACAAAAGACGCTCCCAAGCTCAGCAACCACCCACACCCTATAACAGATGCTAAAACCAAACCAACAACTCCATAATAAGGCGAGGGATTTGAAGCAACTGCTAATCCCCCCAAAACAAAACATCCCCCTAAAAAAACTACAAAATAAGTCATAATAGTTCCTGCTCGGCTTCTCTCCAAGACCTGCGGCTTGAAAAGCCGCCGCTGATTTAACATTTCAACTACAGGAACTCTTAAAAACTATGTACGATTACCATCCCCTCTAATCCACTGGATACAGCACCCCCCCCTTCCCCCCCAAACATATATGTCTAGGTAAGTTCTATGTATGACCATGCATTAACTTACATGCCTCATTACATTACTAATGTTGAGTCAGAAATTTAAGTGTATGTATTAAAACTGTAAGTATTTTATTATGACATGTGGTTTAGTTTGTTGACATTTATATTTAAGTATAAGTTAGTGTACTGAATTAAGGATGATTTAACACTTGTTAATACTAAAACCATAACTTTTATGGATTGTACATGAATTATGGGGTCGGTGTATGACTATGTTTGGGTCAAGGTAAATGAATGGTGACAGGTCATAATAATCCAATAATCTTTTTAGAAGTACCGGTTTCTGAAGTGTTGGGTTATTTATTAATCGTTCTTCTCACGTGAAATCAGCAACCCGGTGTACGTAAGATTTTACGTTACTAGCTTCAGGACCATTCATTCCCCCTACACCCTAGCCCAACTTGCGCTTTTGCGCCTCTGGTTCCTCGGTCAGGGCCATAGCTCGGTTTATTTAGCACTTAGTTCTCTTCACAGAGTCATTTGGTTGATGCTTGTCTGCTTCTCACCCGTGATCGCGGCATCTGGATTGCCCGAAGTGCCTTTAGTAATTTTTTCTTTCTTCACTTCTTCACAGGTGGCCCTTCAGAGTGGACCGCGGTGCAGCCATCGAAGACGTGAGCATACAGACGCGTTGCGTCCTATTATTAGCTTTCAAGAATCACTGGATGAGACGGTTGAAGTATTTGTGGAATCATCTTTACCCTGTGCACTTTGTTTTCCATTCGGTTGTTGGTGTGACCACTAACCCTAAACATGGTGCTATTTGGTGAATGATTGCCGGACATAATTTTACTTAATTTTACCCATTTACACTTCCTCTAACTTTCCTACAAAAAATATTTAAACTTAGGTAAATTTCAACAAAAAAATTTAACACACTCAACAAAAATTTTTACAAACTTTATTCACTTGTATTACACTATCCTCTAACCACTAAAATCCCATTAAAAAATCAAACTCCAAGTAACCCAATTTTTTAACCCATATTTATTTGTATGCTTATATTTTTTTACCTTCCACACCACTGAAGTTACATTAAAAAATATATACCTTTTCACTGCTTATGCCATAACCCCACACAAACGAACACCAAACACAAACGAACACCAAACACAAACGAACACCAAACACAAACGAACACCAAACACAAACGAACACCAAACACAAACGAACACCAAACACAAACGAACACCAAACACAAACGAACACCAAACACAAATTAGCAACAAACACAAATTAGCAACAAACACAAATTAGCAAAACACAAATTAGCAAAACACAAATTAGCAAAACACAAATTAGCAACAAACACAAATTAGCAACAAACACAAATTAGCAACAAACACAAATTAGCAACAAACACAAATTAGCAACAAACACAAATTAGCAACAAACACAAATTAGCAACAAACACAAATTAGCAACAAACACAAATTAGCAACAAACACAAATTAGCAACAAACACAAATTAGCAACAAACACAAATTAGCAACAAACACAAATTAGCAACAAACACAAATTAGCAACAAACACAAATTAGCAACAAACACAAATTAACAACAAACACAAATTAGCAACAAACACAAATTAACAACAAACACAAATTAGCAACAAACACAAATTAACAACAAACACAAATTAGCAACAAACACAAATTAGCAACAAACACAAATTAACAACAAACACAAATTAGCAACAAACACAAATTAACAACAAACACAAATTAACAAAACACAAAT